TAACAGTACCCTTTTTAGAGAATGTTAATAAATTCCAAAATCCATTTCGTCGTCCAGTAGCGACAACCGTCTTTTTGATTGGTACTGCAGTCGCTCTTTGGTTGGGTATTGGTGCAACATTACCTATTGATAAATCCCTAACTTTAGGTCTTTTTTAATTTGATTCAATTGTGAAATAACACGACGTGTGTATCTAGGGAATAGTCGCTTGAAAGCGAATTCTCCCTAGATACATCTATTCAATTCTGAATTTCTTTCGAATATATGAATTGTGCTAAAGATTCAAAACCTATTTTCATCTTAATGAAAAAAAAAAAGACGAAAAAAAAAAAAAATCCAATAGATTTAAAACTTCTTTTTTGGTAAATCAATTGCGAAATGTTTTTCTAGAATGACCAATATCTGTTTTATATCTTCTAGGCGCAAATGTTCAATTTTCATGAGATCTTCCGGACTGTTATTCAAAAGGTCCAATAATGTATATATATTGGACCTTTTGAGGCAATTATAGACCCTGGGAGAGAATTCTGATTGGTCAATAAAAATCGATTTCAATGCTATTTTTTTTTTGTTTTTTCTGAGTTTATCCAATTTATCGTGAAAGGTAAGAGGGGATAAAGGAACCGTGTGTTGATTGTCCTCTAAAGGTAAGTTTTCTTCTTCCTTATGTAAAAAGGGAATAAATAAATCAATCAAATTCCGGCAGGCTTCATGAAGTGCTTCTTTCGGAGTTAAACTCCCATTTGTCCATATTTCGAGAAAGAGTATCTCTTGTTTTTCATTCCCATTCCCATAAGAATGAATACTATGATTCGCATTTCGAACAGGCATGAATACAGCATCTATAGGATAACTTCCATCTTGAAAGTTATGTGGCATTTTGATAAGATATCCGCGATTTCTCTTGATTTGTAATCCAATACACAAATCAATTGGTTCTGTCAAGCTAGCTATATGTTGTGTATTATCAACGATTTCTACATAAGGCGGTAAGATGATATCTTGAGCAGTTACATATCCTGGACCTCTGACACAAATAGACGCGTCACAAGTTCCATATAGATTACTTCTCAATACAATTTCTTTTAAATTCATTAAAATTTCATGGACCGATTCTTGAATACCCGCTATGGTAGAATATTCATGCGGGACGTTCTCAGATTTTACACGTGTGATACATGTTCCTTCTATTTCTCCAAGTAAAGCTCTTCGCATCGCAATGCCTATTGTGTCGGCTTGACCTTTCATAAGTGGAGACAGAATAAAGCGTCCATAATAAAGACGTTTACTGTCTTCTCTTGATTCAACACACTTCCACTGTAGTGTCCGAGTAGATACTGTTACTTTCTCTCGAACCATAGTAATATTATTTGATTTGATTGAATCATTTATTTCTCTTGTTTCTCTTGAAATTTCTTCAATGTTAATTTCTACACACGTCTTTTTTTCGGGGGTCTGCAACCATTATGTGGCATAGGGGTTACATCCCGTACGAAAGTTAATAGTATACCACTTCTACGAATAGCTCGTAATGCTGCGTCTCTTCCGAGACCGGGACCTTTTATCATGACTTCTGCTCGTTGCATACCTTGATCTACTACTGTACGAATAGCATTTGCTGCTGCAGTTTGAGCGGCAAAGGGTGTCCCTCTTCTCGTACCCTTGAATCCACAAGTACCCGCTGAGGACCAAGAAACCACCCGACCCCGTACATCTGTAACCGTGACAATGGTATTATTGAAACTTGCTTGAACATGAATAACCCCCTTTGGTATTCTACGTGCACTCTTACGTGAACCAATACGTCCATTTCTACGTGAACCAATTCTCGGTATAGCTTTTGCCATATTTTATCATCTCATAAATATGAGTCAGAGATATATGGATATATCCATTTCATGTCAAAACAGATTCCTTATTTGTACATCGAGTCCTTTAGTGAGTCTGATTATCCTTGTCTTTGTTTATGTCTCGGGTTGGAACAAATTACTATAATGCGCCCCCGCCTACGGATTAGGCGACATTTTTCACAAATTTTACGAACAGAAGCTCTTATTTTCATATTTGTCATTCCTTATCTTAATTCTGAATCTACTTCTTGGAAGAAAATAAGTTTCTTGAAATTTTTCATCTCGAATCATATTGAATAAAAACCACCTAATCCTTCCAATCCTTGTTGCGGAGTCGATAAATTATACGTCCTCTGGTTGAATCATAACGACTTACTTCAATTTTGACTCTATCTCCTGGCAGTATCCGTATAAAACTACGCCGGATCTTTCCTGAAACATAACCCAGGATCAGATCTTCATTATCTAACCGAACCCGGAACATACCATTGGGAAGCGATTCAGTAATTAAACCTTCATGAATCCATTTTTGTTCTTTCATTCCAGGTAAAGCCTCCTTGAAGTATCAACTAATGGAGGAGGAACGATATTAGACAACTCGTCCCTTTTCTTTTTTTTAGAAATAGGAAGAAGTTTTGGATCCAATTTGGATATTAAAAGGATTACCATATATAACACAAAATTTCTCCGCCGATTCCTTCGAGTCGAGCCTCTCGGTCTGTCATTATACCTCGAGAAGTAGAAAGAATTACAATCCCCATCCCACCTAAAATTCTAGGAATTCGTTGAGAGTTAGAATAGATTCGTAGACCGGGTCGACTGATCCGTTTTAAATTTAAAAAATTTCTATAGAGTCTTTTCCTATTCCTTCTATGCCGCAGGTTTAAAACCAAAAAAGATTTGTTTTTTTCTCGATGTTTTCTAACGTTTTCAATAAAACCTTCTCGGAAAAGTATTTTAACAATATTTTCGGTAATATTAGTAGATGCGATGCGAACCACTCTTTTTCTATCCATATCAGCATTTCGTATAGAGGTTATTATCTCAGCAATAGTGTCCCTACCCATGGTGAACTAAAATTATGGGTGCCCCAAAATTGGATATAATCAACATGTTTTTCTTTTTTTTTTTTTTTACTTATTTGTTTTATGAATATGAATTATTAAAGGTATATGCGTGAGACACAATCTACTAATTAATCTAGTTCTTAATCTATTTCTTTCAAATACCCACTATAAACATATCAGTGATCTCATTTTATAATACCTCGGGAGCTAATGAAACTATTTTAGTAAAATGGAATTGTCTCAATTCCCGGGGGATCGCACCAAAAATTCTAGTTCCTTTTGGATTTCCTTCTTGATCAATCACAACTGCAGCATTGTCATCATATCGTATTATCATACCGCTGTCACGTTTAAGTTCTTTACAGGTACGAACAATTACAGCTCTGACTACTTCTGATTTTTCTAGGGGCATATTTGGTACTGCTTCTTTGATCACAGCAACAATAACGTCACCAATATGAGCATATCGACGATTGCTAGCTCCTATGATTCGAATACACATCAATTCTCGAGCCCCGCTGTTATCTGCTACATTTAAATGGGTCTGAGGTTGAATCATATCAATTTTTTAGTCTATTCTTCCAATGCAAAGGATGAAGAAAAAAAAGGAATATTTTTTGTCCAAAAAAAGAAACTTTCATCCCCAAGATTCATTTCTGTTGGTTCTACATTTTTATCCTGAAATAATGAATTGAGTTCGTATAGGCATTTTGGATGCTGCTATTGAAATAGCCCTTCTAGCTATATTTTCGGTTACTCCACCCATTTCGTATAGTATTCGACCTGGTTTAACAACAGCTACCCAATATTCAGGGGATCCCTTTCCCGAACCCATACGTGTTTCAGCGGGTCTTACTGTAACCGGTTTGTCTGGAAATATACGGACCCATATTTTTCCACCACGGCGTGCATTTCGTGTCATTGCTCGTCGACCTGCTTCGATTTGTCTAGATGTGATCCAAGCAGGTTCAAGTGCCTGAAGAGCATATTTACCGAAACAAATATGATTACCTCGATAAGATATTCCCTTCATTCTTCCTCTATGTTGTTTACGGAATCTAGTTCTTTTGGGGTTATAGTTGATGGTTGTTTCACAATTCCATCTCTACTACAGAACCGGACGTGAGAGTTTCTTCTCATCCAGCTCCTCACGAATAAAAGGATTAAAAACATTTAATTGAAATGATTAACATTTTTTGTAAAAAATAGTTTTTTTTTTAGAACGTTCTAAAAAATCTTTATTTTGTTTTGTCCTTTATCCAAGTTTAGCAACTAAAAAAAAAAGTTTTCGCGGGCGAATATTTACTCTTTCAATCTCTATTTCATTTGTAGGGCTCGTTCGTGACTTCTCCCAATAGATGAATTAATCTCCGGTTCATTTCGCCATCCCGACTAGTGAATCATTAAGATTCATTTTTTCAATAAAATCTTTTGCATGCACAGGTTCCATCGTTCCCATCGCTTCGTACTTAATGATTAGGTCCGAATTCTACAATGGAGCTCATAATCCAATTTGTTCCTGAGTCAATCTTCTTAGTCTTTATTGGCTCCAAGCTCTTTATTTTTTTCTTGATTCATTTAATATTTAATTATGATTTAATATTTAATTATGGATGAATCAATTAGTATTGATGCTTTATTACACTGTCTTTTATGAGATGACTCGTAGACCTTACATATTGGAATTCTATATCATTGATATTCTTTTTCTCTCTTTCTCTCATCCTTCCATTTATCCACACCTTTACTTCTTTCATTTTGTTTTACAACTTCTAATTAAAGTTTATGCAAAAAAAAATTTCAGTTGCTACAAAGATATGACTGATTTATCATATCTTGACTGGTTCTTTATATCCAGATAATACGAAGTGATGAGTTGGTTATTAGTTCATACTATGGGGCTGGTCCTTTTTTAATCCTAACCCTAAAAAACCAACGAGTCACACACTAAGCATAGCATTTATATCAAATGGTCAATTGAATTTTTATTCAACCCTATAGAATTAAGAATTAGAATTGCTCATTTTGATTCACCAGAAAAAGAATGAACGAGTTTCTATTTTTTTTTCTATCAATGGATAGA